TTGCACTTAAAAGAAGCATGCTATAAAAATAGCCCAACTTTTTATTCTGGCAATCAAGATATTTCGAAGTTTGAAATACTTAAAGAAGAAAAGAAAAACCTCTTCTGGTTTGAAAAACCCCTTCTTTCTCTTCTTTTCGACTATAAACGTTGGAATCGTCCAACACGATATATAAAAAACAATCGATTTGAAAATGCGGTACGAAATGAAATGTCACAATATTTTTTTTATACATGTCAAAATGATGGAAAACAAAGAATTTCTTTTACATATCCACCCAGTTTATCAATTTTCTGGGAAATGATACAAAGAAAGATTTCTTTGTCTACAACAGAAAAATTCTTATATGATGAACTATACAATTTTTGGATTTATATCAATGAACAAAAAAAAAAAAGCTTAAGCAATGAATTTGCTAATAGAATTTCAGTTCTAGACAAAGGACTTTTTTATATAGAGGGACTCGATAAAAAAACTCGATTATGCAATGAGAAAACTAAAAAGGAATATTTGCCAAAAAGAAATGATCCTTTCTTAAATGGATCCTATCGTGGAATAATAAAAAAATGCCTTTCACCCTCTATTATAAATGCAACTGCAATCCAAAATCGGATAGATGTCATTTTTATAAATAAGATTCATAGTATTCTTCGTAATGATTATAATTACCACGAATTTGAACAGAAAAAAGATATCTTTAATAAAAAATCAATATCAAAAGAAATTAGGCTTTTCATGAGTCCATTTTCTGGGGAATCAATATTCAATCTGAAAGGAATAGAAGAAAGACAAATTGGTTCAGAAGATCAAGAAAAATTTTACAAATTTTTAGTTGATGCAATCATAGGACTAAAAAAAAAAAGGATACATAAAATAAATATAAAAAAAGATACGAGGAGATCCGACCCCCTCCTATATACTTGATACTTTCGGCTATAAAAAAACTTGTAATACCAAACCCATTCGGAATTCCATCAATTACTCGTCTATTAATAATAGAAACTAACTCGGCCAAGTTTTGTACACCTTTAATGAAATATATTGCATAAAAAGTATCAATATGACCACGTTTAAAAGACCAACTATATATATAATATATTATTTTATCTGCCAAAATTCTCTTCGGACCTCTTTTATCAAAGGAATTAATTAAGTCAAAATTTTTTAACGAAGAATAAATAGGTTTATAAAAAAAAAAAGCTATAAATATTCCCCAATAAGCTATACTAACTGATAAAGTTGCATTTATTGCAAATTCATACCAATGAACAGAATTAGGCGCAGTTGATTGTAAAAGAATTACGGGTGGAATTAACCATTTAGTTAATAGATCCAAACTTATTCCTTCTTGATTAAATGGAATTCCAATGAATCCACTGAAAATGGTAAAAAGAATTAATAGAATGAGAGGGAATAAGATAGTATTATCCGATTCAGCAGGATATGCAAAAAGTTTCTTATTTTCAAAATAAGTAATAATAATAAAAGATCGTATGATTTTGAACAAGTTTTGGTCAAATTTATATGGTTTTTTCATAAAAACCGAAGTGCTTTCCCTATTATTCATTGTTAATAAGTTAAAAAAAGATAAATTTTTATTAATCTCTTTTAATCCTTGTTTACCCCATAGAGATAGTGAATAGAGGGAACTACTTTTTTTTCCACTATAATTTTTACAATAAACGTTTAAATGCCCATCAAACGTAAGCAAATAGATTCGAAACATATAAAATGCGGTTAATCCGACTGTTAAATAAGCTATTATTGCAAAAATAGGCGAATACAACCAACTATCATTAAGAATTTCATCTTTGGACCAAAAACAAGCAAGAGGTGGAATACCACAAAGAGAAAGCGTACCTATTAAAAAAGCAATTTTTGTAATTGGAACATGCTTTGTTAATCCCCCCATAAAAACCATATTCTGACTTTTATCTGGAGAATACCCAACAAGCATTTCCATTGAATGAATAAGGGATCCTGATCCTAAAAATAACAATGCTTTTGAATAAGCATGAGTAATCAAATGAAATAAAGCAGTTCGATAAGAACCCATACCTAAAGCTAACATCATATAACCCAATTGAGACATTGTAGAATAAGCTAAACTTTTCTTAATGTCTTTTTGAGCAAGAGCTAAGGTAGCTCCTAAAAATAAAGTTATTATACCTATAATAGTGATTACATACATTATATAAGGTATAACTACGAGCAGAGGAAAAAGGCGAACAATTAGAAAAATCCCCGCTGCGACCATTGTTGCAGCATGTATGAGAGCTGAAATAGGAGTAGGCCCCTCCATAGCATCGGGTAACCATACATGAAGGGGAAATTGAGCGGATTTTGCAACTGCACCAGCAAATAAGAGGAAAGTACATAAAATACAAACTAAAAGGTTGACCTCATTATTTTTAATTGAATTAGTAAATATTTCAACTAAATCACAAAAATCGAAACTGCCGGTTATCCAATAAAGACCCAAAATTCCTAATAATAAACCAAAATCCCCTACACGATTAGTCACAAATGCTTTTTGACAAGCCTTCGCCGCAATAGGTCGTGTGAACCAAAAACCTATTAATAGATATGAAGACATTCCAATTAATTCCCAAAAAATATAAATTTGTATCAAATTTGAACTAGTAACTAATCCTAACATGGAAGTATTGAAAAAACTCATATAAGCAAAAAACCTTAAATATCCCTGATCATGACACATATAATTATCGCTATAAATAAGAACCAAAATTGCAACAGTAGTTATTAACACTGACATAATCGAAGTAAGTGGATCGAGTAAGTAGCCAAATTCAAAAGAAAAATCATTATTTATAGTCCAAGACCATACATATTGATAGATCGAATTGTTATTTATTTGTTGAATCGACAGCGTCATTGAAAAAATCATAGCGATAGTTAACAAAGAAATACTAGAAAAAGCCCACATACGTCGAAGATTTTTTGTTGCTGTCGTAAAAACTATAAGTCCCACTCCGATTAACAAAGGAATTGGAAGTGGAATGAAGGGTATGATCCATGCATATTGGTATATATATTCCATAAAAATTTATTTCGAATTGAATTTTTTTTATTCATCAGTTCGTTTGAAAGAAATCCTTTTCAAATTTTTTAAATCAAAATCAAACAAAATCAAATATATAATAACATAAAAATAAATTAATATACATAGATGTCACATTTTAAAAAAACTAAAGTAAAGCTTTTTTTATTTGTGGGCATGGTTTATTGTGTACATATAAATAAAATTTAAATACAACAAAACTAGAGACGAGATATGATATTTTTATTCATTAATTTAATATTTCATCTGAATTTATTAATGAATAGGTTCTCATCGATCTAGAATATAAATACATAGATAATGTATAAGAAACAAAGATTTGTTTGAACAGAACAATAGATGTCTTTCACATCCAACTATAAAAATAATTAATAAAATTAATTTGAAATGGCAGTTCCAAAAAAACGTACTTCTATTTCGAAAAAGCGTATTCGTAAAAATATTTGGAAAAAAAGGGGGTATTGGGCAGCATTAAAAGCTTTTTCGTTAGCAAAATCTCTTTCGACTGGGAATTCAAAAAGTTTTTTTGTACTAAAAATACATAAAATTTAGAATCGACCTGATAAAAAACATATTAGCATGAGAAATTCTGACGAAATTGACTGTGTCATTTCAACTCAAAAAAGTTAAAATCATGATCGTTTTTTTAATCTATTTTTTGATTTCTGAGATGGGGATTGCTTCCCCATCAACCCTTTTATTTTGTCATAATAAAAAACTATGACATATTGAGTTTAAGGTTTAATAGGTTTAGTGCCGTATTTAAAATGTGATATAAAAAGTAAGTTTTTTATTAATATACTATAATTACAGGAGTTCTAAACATAAACTACATGAAAGTTGATAAAATATCTCAATTTGAATATTTACTAAAAAAAATAAAAATAGATTCTATTGAATTAATGTCGACGATTGACTAAAAAAAGGCTATTATGATTTCAAACAAGCCGCTATGGTGAAATTGGTAGACACGTTGCTCTTAGGAAGCAGTGCGAGAGCATCTCGGTTCGAGTCCGAGTGGCGGCATGCCATCTTCCAAATTTTCAAAAAAAAAATACATTAATTTTTAATTAATTAATATATAGTATGAGTTATAACATTGTTGAATTTATTTGATAATTTGTAATGGAGGGATTTCTTTATATATATTTATATATAATTTTATTTATTTTAATTTTATGATTTTTTCGACTTTAGAACATATTTTGAATCATATTTCTTTTTCTACGGTATCCATTGTAATTACACTCCATTTGATAACTTTATTAGTCACTAAAAAAGTACGACTATATAATTCATTAGAAAAAGGCATGATTGTAACTTTTTTATGTATAACGGGATTATTAGTTACTCATTGGGTTTATTGGAAACATTTCCCATTAAGTGATCTATATGAATCATTAATCTTCCTTTCCTGGAGTTTTTACATTATTAATATGATTCCATATTTAAAAAAAAACAATTTAAGTGCAATAACAACGCCAAGTGCTATTTTGACCCAAGGATTTACTACTTCAGCCCTTTTAAAGGAAATGCATCAACCTTCAATATTAATACCTGCTCTTCAATCCCATTGGTTAATGATGCACGTAAGTATGATGGTACTGAGTTATGCAGCTCTTTTAGGTGGATCATTATTATCAGTTGCACTTCTAATCGTTGTATCTCAAAGTAAGATTCAACATATGAATGAAAAAGGCTATCTTTTTGAAAACTTTTCACTCTTTTCTGTTAAATCTGTTAAAAATTATTACAGGTCTCAATTTATTGAACAATTGGATCATTGGAGTTATCGTATTATTAGTTTAGGATTTATCCTTTTAACGATAGGTATTCTTTCAGGAGCAGTATGGGCCAATGAAGCCTGGGGCTCATATTGGAATTGGGACCCAAAGGAAACTTGGGCTTTTATTACTTGGACTGTATTTGCAATTTATTTACATATTAGAACAAATAAAAAATTCCGGGGTGCAAATTCTGCAGTTGTAGCTTTTATAGGCTTTCTTATTATTTGGATATGCTATTTTGGAGTCAATCTTTTAGGAATAGGACTACATAGTTATGGTTCATTCACATTAACACTTAATTAATTAAATTGACAAGGAGTTTCTTATAAACAGGTGAGAACCATTAAAAAGGTTCTCACAAATGCCAGGCATGCCCGATTATAATTTCAATTTAACTTTTTTTATTATTTTATTAATAAAAATAAAGATAAAAAGGACTACCTTGTCGTTTCAATTTATCTATAAAAAAATTGTGATAGAATATTTTCCACCTTCTCCGCGGATAATGAAAGAACAAAATCTGGGTAAATCCCAACACCTATTACTGATAAAAAGATAGAAGTCGAAACAAATAATTCTCGTGGCCCAGAATCAAAAGAATAAGAGTTTTTAATATTAAATAATTTATATCCATAAAACATTTGACGTGACATAGATAACAAATAAATAGAAGTTAATATCATTCCAATTCCCATTGCAAAAGTAATTAATATTTTCGACATTAAAAGTAATTTTTGACTTGTCATTATTCCAAAAAATACTACGAATTCCGCAATAAAACCACTCATGCCCGGTAAGGCAAGGGATGCCATGGAAAAGCTACTGAATAGTGTAAATATTTTTGGCATTGGAATAGCTATTCCACCCATTTCGTCGAGATAAATAAGACGTATTCTATCGTAACTAGTTCCCGCCAAGAAAAAAAGTGCAGCACCAATAAATCCATGAGAAATTATTTGTAAAATGGCTCCATTAAGTCCCGTTTCAGTTAAAGAACTAATTCCTATAATTATAAAACCCATGTGAGATACAGAAGAATAGGCTATTCTTTTTTTTAAATTACGTTGTCCAGGAGATGTTAAAGCTGCATAGATTATTTGTATTGTGCCTATTATTATCAACCAAGGAGAAAATATTGAATGAGCATGAGGTAATAATTCCATATTGATCCGAACCAACCCATACGCTCCCATTTTTAATAAGATTCCCGCTAGAAGCATACAAGTACTGTAATGAGCTTCCCCATGGGTATCGGGTAACCACGTATGTAAAGGTATTATTGGTAATTTTACAGCAAAGGCAATAAAAAATCCAATATAGAATATTATTTCTAATCCTAGGGGATACGATTGATTAACTACTGTTTCCAAATTTAAGGTAGGTTCAAGAGAACCATATAAACCAACACTCAGAACTCCCAGTAAAAGAAAAATAGAACCTCCCGCTGTATACAAAATAAATTTCGTAGAGGAGTAGAGACGTTTCTTTCCTCCCCACATAGATAAAAGTAGATAAACAGGAATTAATTCTAATTCCCACATTATGAAAAAAAGTAAAAGGTCTCGGGACGAGAATGAGCCTATTTGACCACTGTACATTGCTAACATAAGAAAGTGGAATAATCGGGAATCTCGAGTAACTGGAAAAGCTGATAAAGTAGCTAAAGTAGTGATGAATCCTGTCAGCAAAATAGGTCCTATAGAAAGTCCATCTATTCCTAATCTCCAATGAAAATCAAAAAAGTTGATCCATTTATAATCTTCTGTCAGTTGGATTAACGGGTCGTCCGCTTGGAAATGATAAAAAAAAGCATAGGTTATGAGAAGTAGTTCTAGGGTAGCTACACATAAAGTATACCATCGAATTACCTTATTTCCTCTATGAGGAAAAATGAAAATTAAAGAACCTGCAAATATAGGTAAAACTACAATTGTTGTTAACCAAGGAAAAGAATTCGTGGTAAAGACAAGATACACTTGAGCTAAAAAACCCACACCCGAAAAAAATTTCGGGTGTGGGTTTTTGTCAGTAAAAAAATCCAAATTGGATAGATGGATTCAAATCGAATTGTCTGGAACGTATCAATAAGCTAAACCCATGCTCCGAGTTGTTTCATTCCATAAATAAACGCGAACGCTTAAAAAATCCGTTGGACAGGCGGATTCGCATCTCTTACAACCAACACAGTCTTCCGTTCTTGGGGCAGAAGCTATTTGTTTAGCCTTACATCCGTCCCAAGGTATCATTTCTAATACATCTGTGGGACAAGCTCGAACACATTGAGTACAACCTATACATGTATCATAAATCTTTACTGAATGTGACATAGTATCTTTGTATCTTTAATTTTTGAAATTTAAAATTTCGATCTAGTTAAAGTAAATATTCAAATACCAGACGAATCAATGATTTACCAGAATTTTGTGAATCAATCTACTGGTTTGTATTGGTGACTTCCTAAAAAAGAAAAAGAGGTCTAAAATACTTTGACTTATTAGACTTTTTACAACGTTTTTAGTATTCTAAATATTTTTAGAATAATATAAATAAAGACTATTTATTCAATAAATTCGATTTATTGATACGAGTTGATTTTTTGTTACGATAAATTGACGAAACAATAGCAAGCCCAATAGCTGCTTCAGCAGCTGCAATAGCTATAACAAAAATTGAGAAAATATTTCCCTTTAATTGCCGGCTATCAAAAAAATCAGAAAATGTTACAAAATTTAGATTAACTCCGTTTAATATAAGTTCAAGACACATAAGAGCTCGAACTAAATTTCGGCTCGTGACTAATCCGTAGATTCCGATAGAAAATAAAAAAGCACTCAAAACAAGTACATGTTCGAGCATCATTGACCAACTCCTTATAAATTTATATTTATTTTAATATGACCAACAATTAAATCAACTTGATTGGCTAGAATACAATAAGTTCATAAGAAATAAAAAATATGTTGATAATAATAAAACGTTTCTAAAGAAATCTAAATAGAATTTAATAGAAATGAATATGCGAAAATAAAAATTTTTTTGATTGCTAGTTTTAAACTAGTTTTTAAAATGAATTATTGACGCGCTAAAGCGATTGCGCCTATTAAAGCTACTAAAAGAATTATTGAAATGAGTTCAAAAGGAAGATAAAAATCTGTTGCTAAATGAATTCCAATTTGTTGGCTAGTAGTTATAAAATCTTGTTCGAGAATCTGCTTTGATTTTGTAGTCCAAATAATACCATACCATGACGTATTTAAAGTAGTAATAATTAATGAAAAAAAAAGACTTGTACACATCAATGAAGTGACATTGTCTCCAACAATCCACAGGCGTAAATTTGTGTCATATTCTGGTCCATTCATGAACATTAGAGCAAATATTATTAAAACATTTATAGCTCCCACATAAATAAGGAGTTGTGCAGAAGCTACAAACTGGGAATTGGCTAGAATATAGAATAAAGATATACAAACAAGAACCAATCCCAAGGAAAAAGCAGAAAAAATTGGATTGTTAAATAATACTACTCCTAGACTTCCTAATATAAGAACTGTTCCCAGAAAGACTAAAAGAAAATCATGTAGTGATCCAGGTAAATCCATTATATTTTATTTATATATAAAATAAGAGATAAAAAATAAGAATCTTTCATTATTTTACTGAATTCAACAGTAAAAAAGATTCGTGCATTTCTAATTGTTAAATATTCTTAAATTCTAATGGTGTAGAATTTTGGGACCCATTACATTCTTTTTTTAGTCATTCAAAATCATTACCAGAACCTTCTTGTCAATACTAAAATTGTGATTTTCACCAATCAAAAGACTCAAGAATATTTGACCTTTAACATTATTTACCAAGAAAACAAGAAACTTTTTGAATTTAAATTAACTATAAAATAGATATGAATTATGAATTTATTATTTCAAAACTTATTTAGTAAATTTTAGTAAATAAAGAAAGGAACGTTTTAGTTATTTGGAAATTTTTTTTTTGAGGTGAATTCAAAATAGTTCGAATTATGTAATCATCAGTTATTGATATTGGTAAACGACCCAAACCAATTTGATTATAATTTAATTCATGACGATCATAAGTAGAAAGCTCATATTCCTCAGTCATGGATAAACAATTTGTTGGACAATATTCAACACAATTACCACAAAATATACAGATTCCAAAATCAATGCTGTAATTAAGCAATCGTTTTTTTCGAATATCCTGTTGTAATTTCCAATCAACAACAGGTAAATCTATCGGACATACACGAACACATACTTCACAAGCAATACATTTATCAAACTCAAAGTGTATTCGGCCGCGAAATCGTTCGGAGGTAATCAATTTTTCATAAGGATATTGAATAGTTACAGGTAAACGGTTGGCATGAGATAGAGTAATCATAAAACCTTGACCAATATATCTTGCCGCGCGTACTGTTTGTTGACCATAATTGATGAACCCAGTTATCATAGGGAACATATAGTAAATAAAAAAGAAGATTTTCTTTCTCTTGTTTTTTTTTAATAATTAATTTATAATGAAAAAAGTTGGAAAGAAGTTGTTAATAATAGATTACCTAAAGAAATAGGTAAAAGAAATTTCCATCCAAGATTTAATAGTTGATCCATTCTCAGTCTAGGTAAAGTCCATCTTGTTGCGATAGGAATGAACAAAAACAAAAATGTTTTTCCTAATGTAATGAAAATACAAAAGGTCGTTCCAAAAACTCCTTCCGTTTTATTTATTTCAAAAAAATCAGGAATCAATATATGTGGAATAGATAAATCCCAACCACCTAAGTAAAGAATTGTTACAAATAATGACGAGATTAGTAAATTTAGATAGGACGTAATATAAAATAAACCAAATTTAATACCTGAATATTCAGTTTGATAACCTGCTACTAATTCTTCTTCTGCTTCTGGTAAATCAAAAGGTAATCTCTCGCATTCTGCTAGTGAAGAAATTATAAAAACAATAAATCCTATAGGTTGCCGCCACAAATTCCACCCCCAAATACCATATTTTGATTGCGCCGCAACTATATCAACTGTACTTGAACTGTTAGATAACCCTAGTCGATCATAAGATCACTCTTGTAATCGCTATTACAGAACCGTACATGAAATTTTCACTTCATACGGCTCCTCACAAGTCATAAATAAATATTTTGATTTTTTTTTGACTGATATCCTTGTATAACAGTCAAAAAAATCGAAAAATCCTGAATTAAACCAATGGAATTCTGTTTGCAATACTATAAAAGTGCTTCAGAATGGATCTCATCCTTTTACTGACTCAAAATTTTTTGAGTAATAACTTAATCCTTGAATAAAATACTCCGCTTTATGAATAAAACAAATTAATCTGATTTTTTCCAAAGACGTAAAAATTTTCATGAATATCTATAGCGAAAATTTTTTCCGTCTATCTTTTTTTTAGGCTTAAAATAAAAAAAGTTAAAGGCTTACCTCGTTCCGGATAGTTATTTAATAGGTGGATAGAAGCATACTCTGGATCGGAATTTGTGGGAGTACTTCTTTATAATTTCTACCAATTACAAGCCTCAACTTAGTTTTTCTTTTATGTAAAATTGACATAATTTATATTACGAATCCTTTGTGTACTTTGGTGTTCCTAATCATCCACTTATCTTTTCTTTACTCAATCTATATCATAATATGTTTTTATTTATCATAAAAACTGCATAAAATTATTCTTTCCGCTTCAAGTTATAATTAATCTTGGGGGTAAACAGTCTTGTCTATTTATTTTTGCTTAATCCTTGTACATAGGAAAAGAGGTTTTTTTTTACTGCAAATTTATAAGTTGTTTTTTTTCACTCATCGAACTATCCAGTTTAATTTATCAATCCTATAATAACAGTGAATAAAAAATGAAGATATCTATTTAATATGTTTCTTCGAAATTTAAATTTTTTTCTCTTAGAAACAAAAATTTAAAAACTTATGTTTTAACGAATCACACGTAGAGATATTGATAACACACATAGAGTTAATGGTATTTCGTAACTAATCGATTGAGCCGTAGCTCGTAGACCACCTAAAAAGGAATATTTATTATTTGATCCATATCCTGACATAAGAAGTCCAATTGGAGCAATACTTGAAATAGCGATCCAGAAAAAAACACCAATACTGAGATCGTCTAGAACAAACTGAGATCCAAAAGGAATTACTGAATAACTTAGTAGAATTGATATGACGGCTATAGAAGGCCCGATACTAAATAAACGTGTATCTCCTCTAGATGAAAGAAGGTTTTCTTTAAAAAGGAGTTTTGTTCCGTCTGCTAAAGCTTGAAGAATTCCCAAAGGACCAGCATATTCAGGTCCAATACGTTGTTGTATACCCGCGGATATTTCTCTTTCTAACCATACGATTACTAATATTCCTATTGTGATTCCCAATACGAGAATTAAAATAGGGAAAAGTATCCATATAGTCCCTAAAATATCTTTTAAGGATTCCAATCTGCCAAAAGAATTGATATTTTGTATTTTTGTTGTATCAATTATCATTTCAACGATCAACTTCTCCCATAATGATATCTATGCTACCTAATATTGTCATAATATCAGCCAATTTCATTTTTTTAACTAACTGAGGAAGAATTTGCAAATTGATAAAACCAGGCGGACGGATTTTCCATCTCCAAGGAAAAACACTCTGATCTCCTATCAAAAATATTCCCAACTCTCCCTTGGGAGCTTCGACTCTCACATAAAGTTCTTGTTTCGACAATTCAAAAGTGGGAGACGGCTTTTTACTAATGAATCGATATTCAAAATCATTCCATTCGGGATATTTTAGCCTATCAAAACGTCGAATTTCTAAATTTTCATAGGGACCTCCTGGAATTTTTTCTAAAGCTTGTTGAATAATTTTTATGGATTCTGTCATTTCATTTATTCGTACTAAATAACGAGCTAAAGAATCTCCTTCTTTTTGCCATTGGACTTCCCAATCAAATTCATCATAACACTCATAATTATCAACTTTACGAAGATCCCACTTTATTCCAGAAGATCGTAACATTGGTCCTGATAGGCCCCAGTTTATTGCCTCTTCTTCGCTAATAATACCTACCCCCTCAACTCGTTCTAAAAAAATAGGATTTCGCGTAATTAGTTGCTGGTATTCAACAAGTCTCGTTAAAAAATAATCACAAAAATCTAAACATTTATCTATCCACCCATAAGGTAGATCGCCGGCTACTCCTCCAATACGAAAAAAATTATGCATCATTCTCATACCGGTGGCAGCTTCAAATAAATCATATACTAACTCTCTTTCTCTGAAAATATAGAAAAAAGGGGTCTGCGCACCAATATCTGCCATAAAAGGTCCCAGCCATAACAAATGAGAAGCTATACGACTTAATTCCAACATAATAACTCTGATATAGCGAGCCCTTTTAGGTATTTGAATATTTCCCAATTTTTCAGGTCCATTTACAGTTATTGCTTCTGTGAACATAGTAGCTAAATAATCCCAACGTGTTACATAAGGCAGATACTGTATAATTGTTCGGTTTTCAGCAATTTTTTCCATCCCTCTGTGTAAATAACCCAATATAGGTTCACAGTCGAAAACATTTTCACCGTCTAAAGTAACAATAAGTCGTAGAACACCATGCATTGATGGGTGGTGAGGACCCATATTGACTATCATGAGATCTTTTCTTCTAGTTGGTACAGTCATAGGTTTTTTCCCGATTCATTCTTTCATGAATTTTTTTTCTATTTCTATGAATTAATTGAAAAAAGTTCATCAAAATTCAAGATCTAAATAAATCAAATAATTCAAAATAACTCTAAAAATTAACGCATTTTTAGTTCTCGAATATTCAATTGACTAATTAATTCTTTATAACGTACTCTATTTTTCTTTGCTAAATAAACCAGCAGTCGTTGACGTTTTCCTAGAATTTTTCGTAGACCTCTCTGAGATGAATAATCTTTTTTATGCAATTCCAAATGTGAAGTAAGTCTTCGTATCTTAGTAGTAAAACAGACAACTTGAAATTCAACAGATCCTCTGTTTTCTTTTTCATGTGAAATTACAGATATAAATGCATTGTTGTTCATAAATTCTTAACCTTCTTTACTTTTTATATTTCCCAAATATGAAATTTTCTCGATCAGTAATAATAATGCCAGCTTTTTCCTGGGATACACATTTTCGTAGTTTTGATTAAAAATTTTAGGGTTGATATCAAATTAGTCTCATATATCTGAATTGAAGTCTGTGCATCTATTTCTAGTGAATATATAAAATATATTTATCATCAATGCATTTTTTATCGTGGATACATATTTATTCTTAATAAACTAAAACGACTACCGTTATTCGTATCAAACCAATAACGATTCATACAGACTAAATCTGTTAATTGATACTTAGGCCAAAGAAAGACTTTTAGAACTCGAGTGTTTTCGCTCGTAAGATTTTTGTTTTGATCCCCAAATTCACGACAGTTTTTTATCTTATTTTTGCTGTAAAAGCGATATATACTATTATTCTTACTTGAATTTAAACAAATTAGAATTCTCAATTCTCTACGACGCCTAGGCGATAAAAGATTTTCAGGAACAAGTAAATTAAAATTATATCCTGGAATTAAGTCCTCCGAATTATTTGTATCAATATTGGCAATGTTTCTTTCTTTATTATTTTGTTGTTTACTCTTATGAATCAATGAAATACCTATCGTTTGATACAGAATAAATTGTCCATCACCCTTTACAGATAGACAGATGGGTTCAATAATAAATATTCCTCTTTTTATCAATTGTTTAAGAGTTAAATCTTTCTGAATTAGCATTATATTCAGACTCATTTCTCTTCTTTCAATCGAAGATATTGTAATTTCTTTTGGATTTGTCAATCTAAGTAATAGACAGTAGACTTTGATATTATTAATCAATTTTTGATTTAACGAATCATCCCATCTCAATTGAAAAAGCAAATACCTTTTAAGGAAGAAATCTAGTTCTGCTTCTGTACTACTCTTTTCTTGTTTTTTTTTTCTACGATTTTTAATATTTTCTGATCCTATATAATTTTCATTAATATCTTTTTGGTAGTTTGAGATAATAAATTCAGACTTTTTTTGAACATCGGATACGGGATCTCTTTGACTTAGGAATTTTTTTTCGTCTTGATTCCTATTTTTTAGTTCAAGATATTTTTTTTCATTTGATATTATAGGTGTTGTAAAAAAATTCGTGTTTTTCGTTCTATCAATGTTTTTCTTTTCGCTAAATTTATCACTTACATTACAATTTGAAAAAAGTAAATGAATTGGGATAATCCACGGTTTCATTTTATAGGTATTATAAATTAAGAAAAATTCTGAGAAGAACCAAAATGCTAGATTATATATAGGACGATTTAATATTTCTTCATTCATCTCCATCCAATCAAAAACGAATTTTTTAGGGTTGGGTTGGTTAATCTTTTGATAAATTGGGCGATAAAAAAGATCTTTCGTTTGAATTTTATAAGTTTTCGTTTCAGTCTTAGTATTTTCAGCACTACTACTATTAATCCAAGTCTCAATATCTATTTTTTTTTTTAAACAAAAATGAATAATTTTCCAATCAAAATATTTTCTATCTTTTTTTTTCATAGTACTTTTCATTTCTAAAGAAGGTATATTCCATCCCATATAAATAAATTCGTCTTTAGGTCTGTGGTAATTATAAGTATAATAAGAAGATAATTTTTGGTTTTTATTTACTTGTAATGGTTCCCCATAACTATATGAATACTTCTTATTTTCATAAAAAATCAAATTATATGCTAAAATATTATATTTATAGTTTTTTTTTAAATTATCTTTTTGATCGATCAATAAATATAAAAGGTTTTCATCATTTTTTTTATTTTTATAATAAAATAATGGGTCTTTTTTATATGAATTCTTTTTGTTTTTTTGTAAAATTTGCTGTTCAATCTCACAATATTTAGTGACTTGATTGCGCCATTTTTGTGATCCTAATTGAGACCATTTTATCTGAGATAAATCGTATTGAGAATTACTTTTAAACTTTAACCAGTTTTTCCATTGATTCAGTCCAGAATTTGGAGGTTTTTTAATCTTTGAAAGAATTATTTCTTGTGTTTCCAAATTATTTTGGATTTCCTTTTCTAGAAATAAAGACATTCCCTTATATTGACGAATAGACCTTAACTTAAACTTATATAAATATAATTTAATAACTTTGACTTGTGATAATTTATAAAATAAATAGGCCTGTGATAAAAAATAAAAATCTGAAATAATCTTTAAATTCTTATTTACATGACTAAGAAAATAAAAAAGTGATTTTATAAATTGAATTGTTTTTTTATTTGTTTTATCAATCCTTTCTTGATTTTTTCCATTATTATAAAGGTTTTTTTTGCTCAAATTTGTTGTCGATTCTTGAATATTAATTCGTAGGCTATTAATAATATATAGAAATATATCCCTGAATATCCTTTCCTTAAATTTTTTTTTTAAATAATTTAATGTGCGAATTAATTGAGTATTGCTTCTTTTTAATATCTGTCCAAAATTTTTGGGTGATTCTAATTTTTTAGTACTATAACATGTTCTGTTCGGCTTAAGAATTAATTTTATAATTTGGAATCTTTTTTTTTTTTCTTTTGAAATAGTTTCTATTTGATTTTGTATTGTCTTTGTTCTATTAGCCAGATCCTTCATTTTTTGTTCTGCTACTACGTCTGAATAGTTTTTCGGATTCTTGAATCGAATTTGAACGGATGAGTCATGAATCGTATAAGTATTGCTTGACGAATCTTTTTCATTTTTTATTTCACTAAATTGATCTTTCAATCCAAATATTCGAATTGGACTTATTGTTGAATTATAAAAATTTGTTATTTCCTTTGGAATCTTAAAAAAAAATTCAACTTTTTTTTTTGTAATGACAAGTTTTAAAATTCGAAACCATTTTTTTCTAAAATTTCTAATTTTTTTTTCGAGTTCTTTAAAAATTGGCTTAAAAAAAGAAGGTCGTTTTCGGGGGGAACCGAAAGGAAGTTCAGTTTCCATTCCCCAAACTGTTAAAAAACAAAAATCATCTTTTTGATTGTTTTGTTTTTTTTTCGGTTGATCTGGATAAGAAAGTCTTAGCATCGATCTGTGCCAAGGTTTTAAAAAGAAAGGAAATAGTATCTTTATTTGAATACCATCTTTTAACCAGTTTTTAGGAAATTCTGTTTCTGATAACTGAACACCATTATAGGTACATTTAACATGCATTTCTTTATTCCACTGGTCAAAATCCTCAGACCACTCAGGAAGTTGGAATAAAAATATACGACTCATATTTTTTGCAATTATCAATACCGGCAATAAAAAATATTTTCTAAGAATTGACTGAGTTACTAACATCAAACCTCGTATTATTTGAGCAAATAGAATGGTATCCCAGGCTTCGGCTATTTCGATTTGTGCTTTTTCTTTTCTTTTTTCTTGTTCTTTTTTGCAGTTGTTTTTTTTATCTTCTTTCTTTTTTTCTTCCGTATAATCATAAATTTGAAATTCGTGAGTTTGTTCTATATAGTTTTGAAAAATTCGTTTAATTAATTTTGAAATTTTAACAGAAAAAAAATAAGATTTATCTATTCTGTCTAAAAAAAGTGGAGAATGTATATTTGCTTCAAATAATTCCAAAAAAACTATTTTTCGCCTTTGAATACGCATAGAACCTTTTATTATGTCTCGACGAAAATCTGATTGTTGTGAATAACGTATCAAAGCTACTTCTTCTATTTCATCAGACTTATTAGAATTTATGTTATTAATCTGTATATTCTCTTCGTTATCCGTAAAAATAACTACACGTTTAGCTTTCCTTGAGCGAATTTGATGATCCGTCGGTACGTCGTCTTCATTTTGTCTCTCTTGCTGTTCTAAATCATCAATTAATGTGTATGACCAGGATGGAACTTTTTTTATATTTATTTTATGTATCCTTTTTTTTTTTAGTCCTATGATTGCATCAACTAAAAATTTGTAAAATTTTTCTTGATCTTCTGAACCAATTTGTCTTTCTTCTATTCCTTTCAGATTGAATATTGATTCCCCAGAAAATGGACTCATGAAAAGCCTAATTTCTTTTGATATTGATTTTTTATTAAAGATATCTTTTTTCTGTTCAAATTCGTGGTAATTATAATCATTACGAAGAATACTATGAATCTTATTTATAAAAATGACATCTATCCGATTTTGGATTGCAGTTGCATTTATAATAGAGGGTGAAAGGCATTTTTTTATTATTCCACGATAGGATCCATTTAAGAAAGGATCATTTCTTTTTGGCAAATATTCCTTTTTAGTTTTCTCATTGCATAATCGAGTTTTTTTATCGAGTCCCTCTATATAAAAAAGTCCTTTGTCTAGAACTGAAATTCTATTAGCAAATTCATTGCTTAAGCTTTTTTTTTTTTGTTCATTGATATAAATCCAAAAATTGTATAGTTCATCATATAAGAATTTTTCTGTTGTAGACAAAGAAATCTTTCTTTGTATCATTTCCCAGAAAATTGATAAACTGGGTGGATATGTAAAAGAAATTCTTTGTTTTCCA